TAAATCAATCAAACTCCGGGAGGCTTCATGAAGTGCTTCTTTAGGAGTTAAACTCCCGTTTGTCCATATTTCTATAAAAAGGATCTCTTTTTTTTCATTGCCATTCCCATAAGACTGAATACTATGATTCGCATTGCGAACAGGCATGAATACAGCATCGATAGGATAAAAATTTTCGTCTTGAAAGTTATTTGGCGTTTTTATATTATATCCTCGACTCCTCTCGATTTGTAATCCAATACAAAAATCAATTGGTTCTGTTAGGCTAGCTATGTGCTGCGTCTTATCAACGATTTCCACAGAAGGTGGCAAGAGGATGTCTTGAGCAGTTACATATCTCGGACCTTTGACACAAATAAGCGCGTCACAAATTCCATAAAGATTACTTCTCAATACAATTTCTTTCAAATTCATTAAAATTTCATGTACCGATTCTTGAATACCCATTATGGTAGAATATTCATGTGGGATTTTCTCAGATTTTGCGCGTGTAATACACGTTCCTTCTATTTCTCCAAGCAAAACTCTTCGCATCGCAATGCCTATTGCGTCGGCTTGACCCTTCATAAGTGGAGACAAAATAAAGCGTCCATAATAAAGACGCTTACTGTCTGCTCTTGATTCAACACACTTCCACTGTAGTGTCCCGTTAGATACTTTGACTTTCTCTCGAACCATAGTAATATTATTTGTCAGATCGTTGAGTCATTTTTTTCTCTTGAAATCTTTTCTATTTCTACACCCGTCTTTTTTTAGGGGGTCTGCAACCATTATGTGGCATAGGGGTTACATCCCGTACGAAATTTAAAAGGATACCGCTTCGACGAATAGCTCGTAATGCTGCATCTCTTCCGAGACCAGGACCCTTTATCATGACTTCTGCTCGTTGCATACCTTGATCCGCTACTGCTCTAATAGCGCTTCCCGCTGCGGTTTGAGCAGCAAAGGGCGTACCTCTTCTTGTACCCCTGAATCCACAAGTACCGGCCGAGGACCAAGAAATTACCCGACCCCGTACATCCGTAACAGTCACAATGGTGTTGTTGAAACTTGCTTGAACATGAATAACGCCCTTTGGTATTCGACGTACACTTTTACGCGAACCAACCCGTCCAGTCGTACGTGAACCACTTCTTGTTGTAGATTTTGCCATATTTGTTCCATATTTGATCATTTCATAAATATAAGTCAGAGATATATGGATATATCCATTTCATGTCAAAACGATCTTGTTTTTTTTGATTTGTTCATCGTTTCTTTTCTAGAGTCCCTTTTCAAAAGATTATCCTTGTCTTTGTTTATGTCTCGGGTTGGAACAAATTACTATAATCCGTCCCCTCCTGCGGATCAGTCGACATTTTTCACAAATTTTCCGAACGGAAGCCCTTATTTTCATAATTGTTATGCCTTAAATGAATTTCGAATCTACTTATTGGTATTGGAAGAAAAAAAGTTTCTTGAAATTTATAAACCGTGAATTGTATCCCCATGAAAGGAGTGTTGAAAAATCACCTACTCACTCAAATACTTTTGTGTATTCTATCAAATATACGCTCTCTATTTGAATCATAACGGCTTCCTTCAATTTTAACTAGATCCACCGGTAGTATATGTATAAAACTAGGTCAGATCCTTATACAATTTGGATAGAAGAATAATTACCATATATAACACAAAATTTCTCCGCCGATTCTTTCGAGTCGAGCCGCTCGGTCTGTCATTATACCCCGAGAAGTAGAGAGAATTACAATCCCCATCCCATCTAGAATTCTAGGAATTCGTTCATAGTTAAAATAGATTCGTAGACCGGGTCGACTGATTCGTTTTAAATTTAAACTGGGTCTATACGGTCCTTTCCTATTCCTTCTATGTCGTAGGGTTAAACCCAAAAACTCTTTTTTGTTTTCCACGAGTTTCCTTACGTTTTCTACAAAACCCTCTCGCAAAAGTATTTTAACAAAGTTTTCGGCGATGTTAGTAGATGCTATTCGAACCGTTCCTTTTCGATTCATGTCAGCATTTCGTATACAAGTTATTATGTCAGCAATAGTGTCCTTGCCCATGATAAACTCAAATTTTTGTTGTTTTCGAATTTTGATATAATCAACATGTTCTTTTTTTTATGAAAATTTTTAAAAGTATATGCATGAGACATACTCTACTAAACTTTTAGTTATCTATTGTATTTGAATACTATGGATATATCGCGGTCTAATCTTATAATACTTCGGGCGCTAATGAAACTATTTTAGTAAAATTCAACTGTCTCAATTCTCGGGCGATCGCACCAAAAACTCGAGTTCCCTTTGGATTTCCTTCTTGATCAATGACAACTGCAGCGTTGTCATCATAACGTATTATCATACCGTTATCTCGTCTGAGTTCTTTACAAGTACGTACAATTACAGCCCTGATCACTTCGGATCTTTCTAGAGGCGTATTTGGTACTGCTTCCTTGATCACAGCAACAATAACGTCACCAATATGAGCATATCTACGATTACTGGCTCCTATGATTCGAATACACATCAATTCTCGGGCACCGCTATTGTCCGCTACATTCAAATGGGTTTGAGGTTGAATCATATCGTTTTTTGAATCTGTTTTTTTAATGTTTAATTTTGAGTAAAGCACGGAAAGGATGAAGTAAAAAAAAAAAAAAAAAGAAACCCGCATTTTTTTATACCCAAGATTTTTCCTTTGGTTCGACATTCCTATCCAGAAATAATGAATTGAGTTCTTATAGGCATTTTGGACGCCGCTATTGAAATAGCCCTTCGAGCGATATTTTCAGCAACTTCACTCATTTCATAAAGGATTCTACCCGGTTTAACGACGGCTACCCAATATTCGGGGGATCCTTTCCCGGACCCCATACGGGTTTCCGTGGGTCTTACTGTAACCGGTTTGTCTGGAAATATACGTACCCATATTTTTCCACCACGCCGTACATTTCGTGTCATTGCTCGGCGCCCTGCTTCGATTTGTCTAGATGTGATCCAAGCGGGTTCAAGTGCTTGAAGAGCATATCTGCCGAAACTAATATGATTCCCTCGATAAGATATTCCTTTCATTCTTCCTCTATGTTGTTTACGGAATCTTGTTCTTTTGGGGTTATAATTGATGGTTCTTTCTCAATTCCATCTCTACTACAGAACTGGACATGAGAGTTTCTTCTCATCCAGCTCCTCGCGAATGAAAGGACTAAAAAAGATTGAATCAAGATATACAGGGGTTTAATGAATAATATACTGAAGCGTATTAGTCTTTGAAATTTCGAAATTTCATCTAATTAATCTATTTTTTTACCATTCGAAAAATCTTTATTTTGTTTTACCTTTTACTATATCGGATCTATCAAAATTAATCAATCCAATAAAATCAAACTTTCGCAGGCGAATATTTACTCTTTCAATATCTATTTCAGTTGTAGGGTTAGTTCATGACCTCTCCGAATAAAAGAATAGTTTAGTTCCCGGGTTCGTTCCGCCATCCCACCCAATAAATCATTAAGATTCATTTCCAATAGAATCTTCTTTATTCACGGGTTCCGTCGTTCCCATTGCTTCTCCATTAATGGTTAGGTCTGAATTCTTCAACGGAGTCCGTAATTCCATTTTTTCTTAAGTCAATTTTCTCAGTTTTTATTGGCTCGAGGCTCTTTATTTTTTTGTTCTATGAGCTGATTCATCTAATTATGGATGAATCATTATTGATGCTGTATTATACTGTTGTTTATGAGATGACTCACAGACCTTACATATTGGAATGCTATATCGTTGATATTTTATTTCTCTCTTTCTCTCATCCTTCCATTTATCCGCATGCTTTTCTATTTTCCTTCACAACGTATAACTTCACAACCCAATAACCGAATTGGGTTTTTGGGTTTCTGGAAAAAAAAATTTTTCAGTTGCTACAACGATATGATCGATATATTCTATCTTGACTGGTTCTTTGGATTCAGATAATGCGAAGCAATGAGTTGGTTATTAGTGCTATAGCTATTAGTTCATACTACAGGACGGTCCATTGTTTTGAATCCGAGCCCTAAAAAAACCAACGAGTCACACACTAAGCATAGCAATTATATAAAAAAATAAATCGAATTTTTATTCAACCCTATAGAATTGCGGAATTTCTCATTTTTTTTTTGATTGAACATACAAAAAGTTCGTTCTTGGTTTAGTTCATTTCCATCAATGGGTACACTCTAAAGACACGTAAAGTCTTATTTTTCTTCGTTTAGAAATATCCAAATTTTGATTCCTAATATCCCGTATATAGTTCGAACTGTATAGGAACAATAATCAATTTTAGCTCCAATGGTTTGTAGAGGAACTCTACCTTCTCTGATCCATTCGGCGCGCGCAATTTCTTTTCCGTCAAGACGCCCGGCAATTTGTACTTGAATTCCTTTTGTATCTGCCTGTTCAGTTAATTCAATAGCTTTTTTCATTGCTTTGCGAAAAGAAACTCTATTTTTTAATTGGCCGGCTATAAATTCGGCAAGAATATTGGGGTGTCCATAAGGATTTGCAATTCTTGTAATAGCAATGTTTATTTTTCGGTTCACACAATTAAGTTCTTTTTGTACATTCATCTGCAATTCTTCAACTCTTCGCGGCCTATTTTCTAGTAAAAATTTTTGGAATCCTATATATATTATGACTTGAATTAGATCAATTCTTTTTTGAATCTCTATCCGGGCAATTCCCTCAAGACCGGAGGATATTATCATATTTTTTTGTACATAATTCTTAAGAATGTTTCGTATTTTTTGATCTTCTTGTAGACCTTCGCAATAATTTTTTTGTTTTGCAAACCAAAGCGAATGATGACTTTGTGTTGTACCAAGTCGAAAACCAAGTGGATTTATTTTTTGTCCCATAATTCCCCACTCCTATATGTATATGTATCATGACATGTCATAGTTTTTTTATTTCTTTTTTTTTTTTTTATTAATCCAGTCTTTTTTTAGCAGTCAAGATAGTCCCTAT